GTCCTTGTAGCTTATCAAAAGCATGACACTGAAGATGTCAAGATGGCTGCCACACACACCCAAGGACAAAAGACTTAGTCCTAACCTTACTGTTAGTTTTTGCTAGGTTTATACATGCAAGTATCCGCGCTCCAGTGTAGATGCCCTGGACCCCTTAAACAGGCAGATAGGAGCGGGCATCAGGCTCACCACAACCGTAGCCCAAGACGCCTTGCAATTGCCACACCCCCACGGGTAATCAGCAGTAGTTAATATTAAGCAATGAGTGTAAACTTGACTTAGCCATAGCAAATTTAGGGTTGGTAAATCCTGTGCCAGCCACCGCGGTCATACAGGAGACCCAAATTAACATTATAACGGCGTAAAGAGTGGTCACATGTTATCCAAGTAGCTAAGATTAAAAAGCAACTGAGCCGTCACAAGCCCAAGATGCCAATAAGGCCTCCCCATCAAAGAAGATCTTAGAACAACGATTAATTGAACTCCACGAAAGCCAGGGCCCAAACTGGGATTAGATACCCCACTATGCCTGGCCCTAAATCTTGATGCCGACGCCTACTAAAGCATCCGCCCGAGAACTACGAGCACCAACGCTTAAAACTCTAAGGACTTGGCGGTGCCCCAAACCCACCTAGAGGAGCCTGTTCTGTAATCGATGATCCACGATATACCTGACCATTCCTTGCCAATACAGCCTACATACCGCCGTCGCCAGCTCACCTACCCTGAAAGCTCAACAGTGAACGCAATAGCCCCACCACGCTAATAAGACAGGTCAAGGTATAGCCTATGGAATGGTAGTAATGGGCTACATTTTCTAAGCTAGAACATACGGCAAAGGAGTATGAAATAACTCCTGGAAGGCGGATTTAGCAGTAAAGTGGGACAATCGAGCCCTCTTTAAGCCGGCCCTGGGGCACGTACATACCGCCCGTCACCCTCCTCGCAGGCGCCCCCCCCCCCCCCATAAATTAATAAGCCATTCAGCCGAAGATGAGGTAAGTCGTAACAAGGTAAGTGTACCGGAAGGTGCACTTAGGCTACCAAGACGTAGCTTAACCAAAGCATTCAGCTTACACCTGAAAAATGTCTGCTAACACCAGATCGTCTTGATGCCAAACTCTAGCCCAACCGACATGACCTGGAATAACAAAGCCACTCCTTCACACCCAACTAAAGCATTCATTAGTCCCAGTATAGGCGATAGAAAAGACACCATTGGCGCGATAGAGACTACGTACCGTAAGGGAAAGATGAAATAGCAGTGAAACCTAAGCTACAAACAGCAAAGATCAGCCCTTGTACCTTTTGCATCATGGTCTAGCAAGAAAAACCAAGCAAAATGAATTTAAGTTTGCCACCCCGAAACCTAAGCGAGCTACTTACGAGCAGCTATTATTGAGCGAACCCGTCTCTGTGGCAAAAGAGTGGGATGACTTGTTAGTAGAGGTGAAAAGCCAACCGAGCTGGGTGATAGCTGGTTGCCTGTGAAACGAATCTAAGTTCACTCTTAATTCTTCTCCAAGGAACCTTACAAACCCGAATGAAGCGAATTAAGGGCTATTTAAAGGAGGTACAGCTCCTTTAAAAAAGAATACAATCTCCACGAGCGGATAAGTAAATAACCCCAACTGAATTGTGGGCCCTCAAGCAGCCATCAACAAAGAGTGCGTTAAAGCTCCACACCAAAAATATAAGAACTTCACGACTCCCTCCCCATTAACAGGCCAACCTATTCAAATAGGAGAATTAATGCTAGAATGAGTAACCAGGGTCCTCCCTCTACGACGCGAGCTTACATCCGCACATTATTAACAAGCTACCAATATACGATAAATCAAACAAGCGCAGTATTAAACATATTGTTAACCCGACAAAGGAGCGTCCATTAAGAAAGATTGAAACCTGTAAAAGGAACTAGGCAAACCCGTCAAGGCCCGACTGTTTACCAAAAACATAGCCTTCAGCAAACCTAAAACAAGTATTGAAGGTGATGCCTGCCCGGTGACTTACGTTCAACGGCCGCGGTATCCTAACCGTGCAAAGGTAGCGCAATCAATTGTCCCATAAATCGAGACTAGTATGAATGGCTAAACGAGGTCTTAACTGTCTCTTACAGGTAATCGGTGAAATTGATCTCCCTGTACAAAAGCAGGGATAAACCCATAAGACGAGAAGACCCTGTGGAACTTCAAAACCAGCAACCACCTTGAATCACACATCAACCCACCGGGTTCACTGCCACACAAGCCTCTGGTCTGCGTTTTTCGGTTGGGGCGACCTTGGAGCAAAACAAAACCTCCAAAAATTAGACCATACCTCTAGACTAAGAGCAACCCCTCAACGTGCGAATAGCACCCAGATCCAATACAATTGATCAATGGACCAAGCTACCCCAGGGATAACAGCGCAATCTCCTTCGAGAGTCCGTATCGACGAGGAGGTTTACGACCTCGATGTTGGATCAGGACATCCTAGTGGTGCAGCCGCTACTAAGGGTTCGTTTGTTCAACGATTAACAGTCCTACGTGATCTGAGTTCAGACCGGAGCAATCCAGGTCGGTTTCTATCTATGATGAGCTCTTCCCAGTACGAAAGGATAGGAACAGCGAGGCCAATACCACAAGCAAGCCTTCGCCTTAAGTAATGAAAGCAACTAAATTACAAAAGGCTATCAGACCACACCACGTCCAAGAAAAGGACTAGCTAGCGTGGCAGAGCTCGGAAAATGCAAAAGGCTTAAGTCCTTTAACTCAGAGGTTCAAATCCTCTCCCTAGCTTAACCCAACCCCATGACCAACTACCCCCTTCTAATTAACCTCATCATAGCCCTCTCCTATGCAGTCCCAATCTTAATCGCAGTAGCTTTCCTTACACTAGTGGAGCGCAAAATCCTAAGTTATATGCAAAGCCGTAAAGGCCCAAACATTGTTGGTCCCTTCGGACTCTTACAACCCCTAGCAGATGGTGTAAAACTATTCATCAAAGAACCCATTCGACCATCAACATCCTCCCCAATCATATTCATTGCGACCCCTGTGTTAGCCCTACTCCTGGCAATCTCCATCTGAACCCCACTACCTCTCCCATTCTCCCTAGCAGATCTCAACTTGGGCCTACTATTCCTACTGGCTATATCAAGCCTGATAGTATACTCCATTCTATGATCAGGATGAGCCTCCAACTCCAAATACGCCCTAATTGGGGCACTACGAGCAGTAGCCCAAACAATCTCCTATGAAGTTACCCTTGCCATCATCCTCCTATCCGTCATTCTCCTAAGCGGTAACTACACCCTCAGCACCCTCGCAGTCACTCAAGAACCCCTGTACCTAATCTTCTCTTGCTGGCCCCTAGCCATAATGTGATACGTCTCCACACTCGCCGAAACAAATCGTGCCCCCTTCGACCTAACAGAAGGAGAATCCGAACTAGTATCCGGCTTCAACGTAGAATATGCAGCAGGTCCCTTCGCATTGTTCTTCCTAGCCGAGTATGCCAACATCATACTCATAAATACACTAACCACAATTCTATTCCTCAATCCAAGCTTCCTCAACCCCCCTCAAGAGCTCTACCCTGTCATCCTAGCCACAAAAGTCCTGCTTTTATCAGCAGGCTTCCTATGAATCCGTGCCTCCTACCCCCGATTCCGATATGATCAATTAATACACCTACTATGAAAAAACTTCCTGCCACTTACACTAGCCCTATGCCTCTGACACACCAGCATGCCAATCTGCTACGCGGGCCTACCCCCCTACCTAAGGCCCCCGGAAATGTGCCTGAACGCCCAAGGGTCACTATGATAAAGTGAACATGGAGGTATACCAGCCCTCTCATTTCCTACTAATTAGAAAAGCAGGAATCGAACCCGCACTAGAGGAATCAAAATCCTCCATACTTCCTTTATATTACTTTCTAGTAGGGTCAGCTAAACAAGCTATCGGGCCCATACCCCGAAAATGATGGTTCAACTCCTTCCCCTGCTAATGAACCCCCAAGCAAACCTAATCTTCGTTATCAGCCTACTCCTGGGGACAACCATCACTATTTCAAGTAACCACTGAATCATGGCCTGAACGGGCCTTGAAATCAACACACTTGCCATTCTCCCCCTAATCTCAAAATCCCACCACCCACGGGCCATTGAAGCAGCTACTAAATACTTCCTTACCCAAGCGGCTGCCTCCACCCTCGTCCTATTCGCCAGCATAACTAACGCATGACACACCGGACAATGAGACATCACCCAACTCACCCATCCAATATCCAGCCTAATCCTTACTTCAGCTATCGCAATAAAACTAGGACTGGTACCATTCCACTTCTGATTCCCAGAAGTACTCCAAGGCTCCCCCCTCGTTACTGGCCTTCTCCTATCTACCTTCATAAAACTCCCCCCAATCACACTACTATACATAACCTCTGCCTCACTTAACCCCGCCCTTTTAACCACCCTGGCCATCCTTTCAACAGCCCTTGGAGGATGAATAGGCCTTAACCAAACACAAATCCGAAAAATCCTAGCCTTTTCATCCATCTCTCACCTAGGCTGAATGACAGTCATCATTATCTACAACCCCAAACTCGCGCTCCTAAACTTCTACCTGTATGCTATAATAACTGCTTCCATCTTCCTCACCCTAAACACAATAAAAGTATTAAAACTGTCCACACTAATAACTGCATGAACTAAAACCCCACCCCTAAACGCAATACTACTCCTGGCCCTACTCTCCCTTGCAGGCCTGCCCCCTTTAACAGGATTCCTGCCTAAATGACTTATCATTCAAGAGCTAACCAAACAAGACATAGCCCCAACAGCCACACTCATCTCCCTCTTATCCCTGCTAAGCCTATTCTTCTATGTACGACTCGCATACTGCACAGCCATCACACTTCCCCCACACACCACGAACCACATAAAACAATGACGCACCAAAAAATCAACCAGCGTCATAGTTGCCGTACTAACCACCATGACGGTCATACTCCTCCCCGTCTCTCCTATAATTCTCACTATCATCTAAGAAACTTAGGATTACCTAAACCGAAGGCCTTCAAAGCCTTAAACAAGAGTGAAACCCTCTTAGTTTCTGCTAAAGTCCGCAGGCCACTACCCTGCATCCCCTAAATGCAACTCAGGTGCTTTAATTAAGCTAGGACCTTCCAACCCGCTAGGCAGATGGGCTTCGATCCCACGACAGTATAGTTAACAGCTATATGCCCAAACCAACGGGCTTCTACCTAAGGCCCCGGCGCATAATTAATGCACATCAATGAGCTTGCAACTCACCATGAACTTCACCACAGAGCCGATAAGAAGAGGAATTGAACCTCTGTAAAAAGGACTACAGCCTAACGCTTATACACTCAGCCATCTTACCTGTGACTTTCACCAACCGATGACTATTCTCAACCAACCACAAAGACATTGGAACCCTATACCTGATTTTCGGCGCATGAGCCGGAATGGTAGGAACCGCCCTAAGCCTACTTATCCGGGCAGAACTAGGCCAACCCGGAGCCCTCCTGGGAGACGACCAAGTTTACAACGTAGTCGTCACAGCCCATGCTTTCGTGATAATCTTTTTCATAGTTATACCAATTATAATTGGAGGATTCGGAAACTGACTCGTCCCATTAATAATCGGAGCCCCAGATATGGCATTTCCACGAATAAACAACATAAGCTTCTGACTACTCCCCCCATCCTTCCTACTCCTCCTAGCATCTTCCACCGTCGAAGCGGGCGTCGGTACAGGCTGAACAGTATACCCCCCACTAGCTGGCAACCTAGCCCACGCCGGAGCCTCAGTCGACCTTGCAATCTTCTCCCTCCACCTAGCCGGCATCTCTTCAATCCTAGGAGCAATCAACTTCATCACAACAGCAATCAACATAAAACCACCCGCCCTCTCACAATACCAAACCCCCCTGTTCGTCTGATCAGTCCTAATTACTGCAGTCCTCCTCCTCCTATCTCTTCCAGTCCTTGCTGCAGGAATCACAATGCTTCTCACGGACCGTAACCTCAACACCACATTCTTCGATCCCGCCGGAGGGGGAGATCCCGTCCTATACCAACATCTCTTCTGATTCTTTGGCCACCCGGAGGTCTACATCCTAATTCTCCCAGGATTCGGAATCATCTCCCACGTAGTAACATATTACTCAGGTAAAAAAGAGCCATTCGGCTACATAGGAATAGTATGAGCCATGCTATCCATCGGATTCTTAGGGTTCATTGTATGAGCCCACCACATGTTTACAGTAGGAATGGACGTTGACACTCGTGCATACTTCACATCAGCTACTATGATCATTGCCATCCCAACCGGAATTAAAGTATTCAGCTGACTAGCCACACTCCACGGAGGGACAATCAAATGAGACCCACCAATACTATGAGCCCTGGGATTCATCTTCCTATTCACTATTGGAGGCCTAACAGGGATCATCCTAGCAAACTCCTCACTAGACATCGCCCTGCACGACACTTACTACGTAGTAGCCCACTTCCACTATGTCCTATCCATAGGAGCAGTATTCGCAATCCTGGCAGGCTTCACCCACTGATTCCCCCTATTCACAGGATATACACTCCACTCAACATGAGCTAAAACACACTTCGGCGTAATATTCGTAGGCGTAAATCTAACCTTCTTCCCCCAACACTTCCTAGGCCTAGCCGGCATGCCACGACGATACTCAGACTACCCAGATGCCTACACACTATGAAACACCATCTCCTCAGTAGGATCACTCATCTCACTAACAGCTGTAATTATACTAGTCTTCATCATCTGAGAAGCCTTTGCATCAAAACGTAAAGCACTACCTTCAGAACTAGCAAGCACTAACGTCGAATGAATCCACGGCTGCCCTCCTCCATTTCACACATTCGAAGAACCCCCATTTGTACAAGTTCAAGAAAGGAAGGAATCGAACCCCCGTATGTTGGTTTCAAGCCAACCGCATAGACCACTTATGCTTCTTTCTCATAGAGATGTTAGTAAAATAATTACATAGCCTTGTCAAGACTAAATTGCAGGTGAAAACCCAGCACATCTCCCACAAACATGGCCAACCACTCACAACTTAACTTCCAAGACGCTTCCTCACCTATCATAGAAGAACTGATAGGATTCCACGACCACGCCCTAATGATTGCACTGGCAATCTGCAGCCTAGTCCTATACCTGCTAACCCACACATTAACAGAAAAACTCACATCAAACACAGTCAACGCACAAGTAATCGAACTCGTATGAACAATTCTCCCAGCTATAGTCCTAGTCACACTTGCTCTGCCATCTCTACGAATTCTCTACATGATAGACGAAATCAACGAACCCGACCTAACCCTAAAAGCCATCGGCCATCAATGGTACTGAACCTACGAATACACTGACCTCAAAAACCTAACATTCGACTCCTACATAATCCCGACAGCAGACCTACCCCTAGGCCACTTCCGCCTACTAGAAGTAGACCATCGCGCCATCGTCCCCATAAATTCCACCATCCGAGTCATCGTCACTGCCGATGACGTCATCCACTCATGAGCTGTCCCTAGCCTAGGTGTAAAAACTGACGCAATCCCAGGACGCCTCAACCAAACTTCCTTCCTCGCCTCACGACCTGGTGTCTTCTACGGACAATGCTCAGAAATCTGCGGAGCCAACCACAGCTTCATACCAATTGTAGTAGAATCCACTCCACTCGCTGACTTCGAAAACTGATCTTCTCTCTCATCCTAATCATTAAGAAGCTATGAACCAGCATTAGCCTTTTAAGCTAAAGAAAGAGGGAACCACCCCTCCTTAATGATATGCCTCAGCTAAACCCCAACCCTTGATTTTTTATCATGATCACTTCATGACTTACCCTCTCCCTAATCATCCAACCCAAACTTCTCTCATTCGTATCAATAAACCCCCTCTCTAGCAAACCACCCGCTGTCCCAACCACCACCCCCTGAACCTGACCATGAACGTAAGCTTCTTCGATCAATTCTCAAGCCCATCCCTCCTAGGAATTCCACTAGTACTCATCTCCATAACATTCCCAGCCCTCCTACTGCCATCCTTAGACAACCGATGAATCACCAACCGACTCTCAACCCTCCAACTATGATTCATCAACTTAGTGACAAAACAACTAATAACACCCCTAGACAAAAAAGGACACAAGTGAGCCCTAATCCTGACATCCCTCATAATCTTCCTCCTACTCATCAACCTTTTAGGTCTACTACCCTACACATTTACCCCAACCACCCAACTATCCATAAACCTGGCCCTGGCCTTTCCATTATGACTAGCTACCCTACTGACAGGACTGCGAAACCAACCCTCCGCTTCACTCGCCCACCTCCTGCCAGAAGGCACCCCAACCCTACTAATCCCCGCCTTAATCCTGATTGAAACAACAAGCCTACTCATCCGCCCACTCGCCCTGGGCGTACGCCTAACAGCCAACCTAACAGCAGGCCACCTACTCATCCAACTCATCTCCACAGCCACAACAGCCCTATTCTCCACAATACCAATAGTCTCACTCCTGACCCTTCTAGTTCTCTTCCTATTAACAATCCTAGAAGTAGCTGTAGCAATAATCCAAGCCTATGTCTTCGTACTTCTACTAAGCCTCTACCTACAAGAAAACATCTAACCCTAATGGCACACCAAGCACACTCCTACCACATAGTTGACCCCAGCCCTTGACCCATCCTAGGAGCGGCTTCCGCTCTCCTGACCACTTCAGGACTAACAATGTGATTCCACCACAACTCCCCTCGGCTACTTATCCTAGGCCTACTCTCAACTGCCCTAGTTATATTCCAATGATGACGTGACATCGTGCGAGAAAGCACATTCCAAGGCCACCACACCCCTACCGTACAAAAAGGACTACGTTATGGGATGGCCCTATTCATCACATCAGAAGCCTTCTTCTTCCTAGGCTTTTTCTGAGCCTTCTTCCACTCAAGCCTAGCCCCCACACCAGAGCTAGGAGGACAATGACCACCAGTAGGAATTAAACCCCTCAACCCCATAGAAGTCCCACTCCTAAACACCGCCATCCTTCTAGCCTCAGGAGTCACCGTCACATGAGCCCACCACAGCATCACAGAAGCCAACCGAAAACAAGCAATTCAAGCCCTATCCCTAACAGTTCTCCTAGGCTTCTACTTCACCGCCCTACAAGCCATAGAGTACTACGAGGCACCCTTCACTATCGCCGATGGAGTCTACGGCTCAACATTCTTCGTTGCCACCGGATTCCACGGCCTACACGTAATTATCGGCTCTACATTCCTACTAGTATGCCTCCTACGCCTAATCAAATACCACTTCACATCAAACCACCACTTCGGATTTGAAGCAGCTGCCTGATACTGACACTTTGTAGACGTCGTATGATTATTCCTCTATATTTCAATCTACTGATGAGGATCATGCTCTTCTAGTATACTAATTACAATCGACTTCCAATCCTTAGAATCTGGTTTAAACCCAGAGAAGAGCAATAAACATAATCCTATTTATACTAATCCTCTCACTAACCCTAAGCCTCCTCCTAACCGCGCTAAACTTCTGACTCGCCCAAGCAACCCCAGACTCAGAAAAACTATCCCCATACGAATGTGGATTCGACCCCCTAGGGTCTGCTCGACTCCCATTCTCAATCCGCTTCTTCCTAGTAGCTATTCTTTTCCTCCTATTTGACCTAGAAATTGCCCTACTCCTACCACTTCCATGAGCCACCCAATTGCAATCTCCCATTACTACCCTAACCTGAACCTCTACACTCATCTTCCTCCTAACCCTAGGGCTAGTATACGAGTGGATCCAAGGCGGATTAGAATGAGCAGAATAACAGAAAGTTAGTCTAACTAAGACGGTTGATTTCGACTCAACAAATTATAGCTCCCACCCTATAACTTTCTTTATGTCGTACCTACAACTAAGCTTCTACTCAGCCTTCACCCTAAGCAGCCTAGGCCTAGCCTTCCACCGAACCCATCTGATCTCAGCCCTGCTATGCTTAGAAAGCATAATACTATCCATATATATCGCCCTAGCCATATGACCCATCCAAACCCAATCATCAGTCTCCACCATCCTACCCATCCTTATACTAACCTTCTCCGCCTGCGAGGCAGGCGCAGGCCTGGCCCTGCTAGTAGCCTCAACCCGGACCCACGGATCCGATCACCTGCACAACTTCAACCTCCTACAATGCTAAAAATCATCGCCCCAACCGCAATACTCCTCCCCCTAGCCCTCCTCTCCCCACGCAAACACTTATGAACCAACACCACACTATATAGCCTACTAATTGCCGCCATCAGCCTTCAATGACTCACACCGACCTACTACCCGAACAAAGGCCTAACCCCCTGAACATCCATCGATCAAATCTCTTCCCCCCTACTAGTCCTCTCATGCTGACTACTCCCACTCATAATTATAGCAAGCCAAAACCATCTAGAACAAGAACCCACCACTCGCAAACGAATCTTTGCCCTAACAGTAATCCTAGCCCAACTATTTATCCTTCTAGCCTTCTCAGCCTCAGAGCTGATACTCTTCTACATTGCATTCGAAGCCACCCTTATCCCCACCCTAATCCTTATCACACGATGAGGTAGCCAACCAGAACGTCTAAACGCCGGCATCTACCTCCTGTTCTACACACTAGCCAGCTCTCTCCCCCTACTAATCACTATCCTCCACCTACACAACCAAATCGGCACCCTATACCTCCCAATACTTAAACTCGCACACCCCTCGCTAAACAACTCCTCCTGATCAAGTTTAGCCGCAAGCCTAGCCCTCCTACTAGCATTCATAGTTAAAGCCCCCCTATACGGCCTACACCTATGACTCCCAAAAGCTCACGTAGAGGCCCCCATCGCCGGCTCCATACTACTAGCAGCCCTCCTCTTAAAACTAGGAGGCTACGGCATCATACGAATTACAATGCTAGTAAACCCATCATCAAACAACCTCCACTACCCCTTCATCACCCTAGCCTTATGAGGAGCACTAATGACAAGCGCCACCTGCCTGCGCCAAATCGACCTAAAAGCTCTAATCGCCTACTCATCCGTCAGCCACATAGGACTAGTCGTAGCTGCAACCATGATCCAAACCCAATGAGCATTCTCAGGAGCAATAATCCTAATAATCTCACACGGCTTAACCTCCTCAATATTATTCTGCTTAGCTAACACCAATTACGAACGAACACACAGTCGAATTCTTCTGCTCACACGAGGCCTCCAACCCCTATTACCACTCATAGCCATCTGATGACTCCTAGCCAACCTAACAAACATAGCCCTCCCCCCAACAACCAATCTCATAGCGGAATTGACCATTGTAGTCGCGCTCTTCAACTGATCTGCCTTCACAATCCTCCTGACGGGAACCGCAATCCTACTCACTGCCTCCTACACCCTATACATACTAATAATAACACAACGCGGCTCTCTCCCATCCCACATCACATCAATCCAAAACTCTTCTACACGAGAGCACCTCCTCATAGCCCTACACATGATCCCCATGATGCTCCTAATCCTTAAACCCGAACTAATCTCCGGCATCCCCATATGCAAGTATAGTTTAAAACAAAACATTAGACCGTGACTCTAAAAACAGAAGTTCAACCCTTCTTACCTGCCGAGGAGAGGTAAAACCAACGAGAACTGCTAACTCTTGTATCTGAGTATAAAACCTCAGTCTCCTTACTTTCAAAGGATAATAGTAATCCAATGGTCTTAGGAGCCACTCATCTTGGTGCAAATCCAAGTGAAAGTAATGGACCTTTCACTAGTCCTAAACACATTTATACTCTCAACCCTAGCAACCCTCTCCACCCCTATCCTATTTCCTCTCCTATCCAACAGCCTTAAAAACACCCCCAATACAATCACAAACACAGTCAAGGCCTCTTTCCTAATCAGCCTTGTCCCCATAACAATCTTCATCTACTCAGGAACAGAAAACCTCATCTCTCTCTGAGAATGAAAATTCATCATAACCTTCAAAATTCCCATCAGCCTAAAAATGGACTTCTACTCCCTCACCTTCTTCCCCATCGCATTATTCGTATCATGATCCATCCTACAATTCGCAACATGATACATAGCCTCAGATCCCTACATTACAAAATTCTTCACCTACCTACTATTTTTCCTAATCGCCATGCTCATCCTGATCGTCGCCAACAACCTATTTGTACTATTTATCGGCTGAGAAGGAGTCGGAATCATATCCTTCCTACTAATCAGCTGATGACACGGCCGAGCAGAAGCCAACACAGCCGCCCTTCAAGCCGTACTATACAACCGAATCGGAGACATCGGACTCATCCTCTGCATAGCATGGCTAGCCTCCACCATAAACACCTGAGAAATCCAACAGCTTTCCAACCCCTCCCAAACCCCTACACTACCCCTACTAGGCCTCATCCTAGCCGCGACCGGAAAATCCGCCCAATTCAGCCTTCACCCATGACTCCCAGCCGCAATAGAAGGACCAACCCCCGTATCCGCCCTACTCCACTCGAGCACAATAGTGGTCGCCGGAATCTTTCTACTCATCCGAACCCACCCCCTATTCAGCAACAACCAAACCGCCCTAACCCTATGCCTATGCCTAGGAGCCCTCTCCACACTATTTGCAGCCACATGCGCTCTCACCCAAAACGACATCAAAAAAATCATCGCCTTCTCCACCTCAAGCCAACTAGGATTAATAATAGTTACAATCGGACTAAACCTGCCCGAACTAGCCTTCCTCCACATTTCAACCCATGCTTTCTTCAAAGCCATACTATTCCTATGCTCAGGCTCTATCATCCACAGCCTAAACGGAGAACAGGACATCCGGAAAATAGGTGGACTCCAAAAAATACTACCCACAACCACTGCATGTCTTACCATCGGCAACCTAGCCCTAATAGGAACACCATTCCTAGCAGGATTTTACTCAAAAGACCAAATTATCGAAAGCCTAAGCACGTCCTACCTAAACGCTTGAGCCCTACTCCTAACCCTCCTAGCCACATCTTTTACCGCCGTCTACACAATCCGTATGACCGTACTAGTACAAACCGGCTTCGTTCGAATTCCACCCTTAACCCCAATAAACGAAAACAACCCCGCAGTGACCTCCCCCATTACACGCCTTGCACTCGGAAGCATCCTAGCAGGATTCCTCATCACCTCATTCATCGTCCCCACAAAAACCCCTCCAATAACCATACCACTCTCCATCAAAATAACCGCCCTAATCGTAACAGCCCTAGGCATTGCCTTAGCCCTAGAAATCTCAAAAATAACCCAAACACTAATCCTCACAAAACAAACCCCCTTCTCAAACTTCTCAACATCCTTAGGATACTTCAACCCCCTAGTTCATCGCCTAAGCATAACCAAATCCCTCAAAGGAGGACAAAACATCGCATCCCACCTAATCGATCTCTCCTGATACAAAATGCTAGGCCCAGAAGGACTCGCTAATCTACAACTAATAATAACCAAAACCTCGACCCCCCTTCACTCAGGCCTAATCAAAGCCTACCTAGGCTCATTCGCCCTATCCATCCTCATTATCCTCACATCCACATACAGAAACAACCAATGGCCCTCAACCTTCGTAAAAATCACCGAATCCTCAAAATCATCAACGATGCTCTAATCGACCTCCCAGCACCATCAAACATCTCAACATGATGAAACTTCGGATCCCTACTAGGCGTCTGCCTAATCACCCAAATCATCACAGGCCTCCTGCTTGCCATACACTATACAGCAGACACCAACCTGGCCTTCTCCTCTGTAGCCCATATATGCCGAGACGTCCAATTCGGCTGACTCATCCGCAACCTCCACGCAAATGGAGCTTCCTTCTTCTTCATCTGCATCTACCTACACATCGGCCGAGGAATCTACTACGGCTCTTACCTAAACAAAGAAACCTGAAATGTAGGGGTTATCCTACTCCTAATCCTCATAGCAACCGCTTTCGTAGGGTATGTACTACCATGAGGACAAATATCATTCTGAGGGGCGACCGTAATCACAAACCTATTCTCGGCCATCCCCTACATCGGACAAACACTAGTCGAATGAGTCTGAGGCGGATTCTCCGTCGACAACCCCACACTAACTCGATTTTTCGCCCTTCACTTCCTCCTCCCCTTCGTTATCGTAGGAATCACCCTCGTCCATCTCACCTTCCTTCACGAAACAGGCTCAAACAACCCACTAGGCATCCCCTCAGATTGCGACAAAATCCCATTCCACCCATACTACACCATCAAAGACATCCTAGGCTTTATACTACTACTATCCCTACTTGTCTCACTAGCCCTATTCTCCCCCAACCTTCTAGGCGATCCAGAAAACTTCACACCAGCCAACCCCCTAGTCACTCCCCCCCACATCAAACCCGAATGATACTTCCTATTTGCCTACGCCATCCTCCGATCCATCCCAAATAAACTAGGAGGTGTACTAGCCCTAGCCGCCTCAATCCTCGTCCTATTCCTCGTTCCACTACTACACACATCAAAACTACGATCCATAACCTTCCGACCCCTATCACAAATCCTATTCTGATCCTTAGTCGCCGACATCTTAATCCTAACCTGAGTAGGCAGCCAACCAGTAGAACACCCCTTCATCATCATTGGTCAACTAGCCTCACTTACTTACTTCACAATCATTCTTATCCTATTCCCCCTTGCGGCTCTCCTAGAAAACAAGCTACTTAAACTTTAATTAACTCTAATAGTTTATGAAAACATTGGTCTTGTAAGCCAAAGATTGAAGACTAAACCCCTTCTTAGAGTTATATCACCACCCATATCAGGAAGAAAGGATTCAAACCCTCCTCTCCAACTCCCAAAGCTGGCATTTTTAACTAAACTACTTCCTGACCCCACCCCTAAACAGCCCGAATCGCCCCCCGAGACAACCCCCGCACAAGCTCCAACACCACAAATAAAGTCAACAACAACCCTCACCCCCCGATCAAAAGTAAACCTGCCCCCTCCGAATATAACACAGCCACCCCACTAAAATCCGACCGAACCGACAACAAACCACCACTATTCACCGTCCCCTCATCCGTTAACAACTCCAACACACCCCCCATAACAAGCCCCACTACTACAACCAACCCCATCCCAAAACCATAACCAACAACACCCAAATTGCCCCAAGCCTCAGGATAAGGATCTGCCGCTAACGACACTGAATACACGAATACAACCAGCATCCCCCCTAAATAAACCATCACAAGAACCAAAGAAACAAAAGGTACCCCCAAACTTACCAACCAACCACACCCAGCAACTGCCGCCACAACCAGCCCCAACACCCCATAATACGGAGACGGGTTAGATGCAACCGCCAACCCTCCCAAAACAAAACACAACCCCATGAACAAAACAAATATCATCATAAATTCCTACCCGGCTTTTCTCCGAGACTTACGGCCTGAAAAGCCGCTGTTATAAAATTTAACTATAGGAACGCCTACATATATCCTTCATTCCCCCCCCCCCCTTACCCCCCCCAGCGGGTTTTCTCTTGCTTTAAGGGTATGTATAGTAATGCATCACTCTATTTTCCCCATCAAACATACTATGAGATGTAGGATAATCCACATTACATGTCATGCTCTTCCACCATAAACCCAAACATTATCTCCAAAACGGGTGATATTCGGCCAGTACCCCCAGCAGGCACATTCTTGTTTCAGGTACCATTGAGCCCAACTTATCCGACCAACGTCTAACCGCAAGCGTCACCCAGAAACCCAAGTCTTCACCAGGTATGCACCCCTTTGACCGGTAAACGAGGACTGTCCAGTACACCTTTGAATTCCCCTAGTCTACTGAATTCGCCCACCTCCTAGGTAAATGTCTCAGTCAACAGCCTTCAGGCACACCCAAGCCAGAGTACATGGTTATCTATTGATCGCGCTTCTCACGAGAACCGAGCTACTCAACGTCATATATACCCTACGTTATTGCCCTGCAGGCGCATACATCGCCTAAACTTGCTCTTTTGCGCTATTGGTTGTAACTTCAGGAACATAGCCTACACCATTCCCTCCTCCTTGCTCTTCACAGATACAAGTGGTCGGTTGAATACTCCTCCCTAGTCTCTTTACCGCGGCATACCGACCTCCTACACTTGGTTTTTTTTAGCGTCTCTTCAATAAGCCCCTCAAGTGCAGAGCAGGTGTTATCTTCCTCTTGACATGTCCATCACATGACCGTCGAGCATATGAATCCCCTAACACCCAGAATGTCATGGTCTACGGATAAGGTCGTCGCAAACTTGGCACTGATGCACTTTGACCCCATTCATGGTCGGCGCGCTACCTACCTCTAGTCAATAGATAGTGTAATGGTTGCCGGACATACTGATTATTTTATCATTCACTAGGAATTAACATTTAAATTCCATTTTACGCATCATCTTTTTTTTATCTTGACATTTTTTGTTTTTTTCATCAAACAACTAAACCATATACCCCTACATTTTCCAAATTACTCATCATCATACACTCTTAATTAACTTTTCCCCTACACCCTCAACCATCAAAAACACACCACCATATTATCCACCCCCAACATACAAAACAAACCCAAAACCGCTCCCCCACAAAAACCAAACAAAAACACAAACCACAACAGATCACAATCAACCCCCCCCCCCATTCCCACGTCCTTGTAGCTTATCAAAAGCATGACACTGAAGATGTCAAGATGGCTGCCACACACACCCAAGGACAAAAGACT